TCAGGATTTCATTTGAAATTTCAAATGAAAAGGTCTTGGTATATTTTTTTATATTAGAATCCGGACGAAGTAATTTGAGATTGATTAGATATGTAAAGAAAAACAACCTGTTTTATTCTTTGCTAGGTAAGGTATTCGGGTATATGGCGATAAAAAAGCCTATTTCACAGCGTTTCCAATGAAACCGACTAAAGATCGTTGTCAAGATCTCGATTGTCCACCAATCAAAAATGGAGTAGTACGTTCCGGGATCAATATGACTTACTATTCGGCTGAAGTGAGGTTGAGTTGGGTTGCTCGCCCAGATTATGATTTTGACTCCATAAATTCACTAGTATTGCATATAAAAATGAAAAAAAGCGGGATTATCAAGAATTTATGGGGGTGGGCGTAATAAAGAGAAAAACTCACACGCCATTAGCCTACGAAGATGCACGGAGAAAAAGGGGTTTGTTTATCCAAAAATCGAAAAATGCCGATTGGGTCCGTTGAAATGTGCTTTTGTTTTCTGTTTTATGCTTCGCTCTGAATGCTCCCAGGGAGCAAGCTTCTGGGAATAATTTTTTTTTCGATGAACTACCCAGGCCATTTAAAATAACAACCACTACGGGGGGAAATTCAAATTTTCATCTAGAAAAGTGTAGGGCTATACGGACTCGAACCGTAGACCTTCTCGGTAAAACAGCTCAAACTTTTTTCTTTTTATCAAACTGATTCGAACTGTTTCAAAGACCCAACATGCATTTTTTTTGCATTGGGCTCTTTCATTAACTGATATAAATATAAGCTAGTCCACCATTTTTTTTCTTGACAGAAAGCAGATGGTTCCGTGTGCTCGGATTCATTATTTGGACTCTGATCCAGGAGCACTACCAAAGTGTTTCAAAGAAGGGTTATATTGACGTAGGTCTGCCTTTGGCCTAGATCTATTTTAAAACGAAATGGAGTCTCTATCGCTCTTTTTAAAGAATCAAATATGAAACTTCATACACCTTAAAGTTCATAGGACGAAAAGAGATTTTTCGAGGTCCTTATACTTCATTATGCCTAGCATTGAATAGGTTGGTTATTCACCCTATCACTATCTCAAATCAATAAAGCGTTCGATTTAACGACTAAATGGACACCCGAATTGGACTGAACTAATTGTCAGGCTATTGTTCTCTTGTTTCCGCAAAGTCATAGAGTAAGACATCGATTTGTCAATCAAGTCTTTTGATTGCATGATGAACTCCCCTGAAAAACATTGGCGCACGTGTAAACGAGGTGCTCTACCAACTGAGCTATAGCCCTTGTGTTTGTACTATATAGTTTAGCATGTAGCCAATTTTTTGTCAAGATTAGGATTTCCTGATCCAACATCGTAGCTCTTTGATCTGTTTGATTCATATTGCTTAGAAGTCATATTCGATTTATAATCTATATGATGGGGTTTCTATTTGTTTATCTTTGTGATGATAAATTACCTACTTAACTCAGCGGTTAGAGTATTGCTTTCATACGGCAGGAGTCATTGGTTCAAATCCAATAGTAGGTAAAGCTTATTAGATACCATCGGCTATGGTATCTAATAAGTTTTTCTACTCACCCATATCCTTATCTTATAATCTTCTAAAAAAGAATGATATATCTATAGAAAAAAAAGAATGAATTTTTATCTTTTTTCATTCTAATTTCATTCTGCTTGATTGTAGTTTTATTCAATCAGTAAAAAATGAGCAAATACAACCTAAACGAAACAGAACTTCCTTTATTATGCTTGCTTATGCGGCATACCAACTCATTACGAAATTAGATTGATAGCCTCTACTCGTGTCCTAGCTCGTCTGAGAGCTAGATTTGCCTCAATTGTTTGTCTCTTTCCTTCTGCTTTCCTAAAATTAGCTTCTGCTATTTCAAGAGTTTGCTGAGCTTCTTGTGGATCAATGTCACTACCCTTCTCAGCATCATTTACTAAAACTGTGATCTCATTATTGCCTATTCGAGCAAAACCGCCCATCAGAGCCATCGTTAACCATTGGTCGTTAAGTCGTATTCTCAATATACCTATATCTACAGCAGTGGCAATAGGGGCGTGGTTTGGTAATACACCGATTTGTCCACTATTAGTAGATAAAATGATTTCTTTTACTTCAGAATCCCAAACCATTCGGTTAGGAGTCAGTACACAAAGATTTAAGGTCATTTCTTCAATTTGTTCTCCATTTCTAAGTTCATAGCTTTCGCGGTAGCTTCATCGATGTTACCGACCAAATAAAAAGCCTGCTCAGGAAGCCCGTCTAATTCTCCGGAAAGGATCAATTGAAACCCTCTAATTGTTTCTGCTAAACCAACATATTTTCCTGGTGAACCTGTAAATACTTCGGCAACGAAAAAGGGTTGTGATAAGAAACGCTCAATTTTTCGTGCTCTTGCTACGGTTAAACGATCTTCTTCGGATAATTCGTCTAACCCAAGGATAGCTATAATGTCCTGAAGTTCTTTGTAACGTTGTAAAGTT